CAGCTCGTACTGTTTGTTGACCATAATCCATGAACCCAGTTACCATAGGGAACATATCGTAAATATCTATAGAAATTTTCTATTTGTTTCTTTCTCTTGTTTGAGACAAATGGTAAATATAAAATATCACTATTTTTTATAGCGAAAGAAGTTGGGAAGAAGTTGTTAATAATAGATTACCGAGAGAAATAGGTAAAAGAAATTTCCATCCAAGATTTAATAGTTGGTCCATTCTCAGCCTTGGTAGAGTCCATCTTGTTGTGATAGAAAGGAATAAAAATAAAAAAGTTTTAGCTAATGTAATAAAGATACCAATTATAGCTCCAACTATTTTTATTTTTCTTGCTTTATTTACTTCAAAAAATTCAGGAATAAATATGTACGGAATAGAAAGATTCCAACCGCCCAAGTAAAGAACTGTTACAAATAATGACGAAACTAGTAAATTTAAATATGAAGCAACGTAAAATAAACCAAATTTGATACCTGAATATTCGGTTTGATAACCTGCTACTAATTCTTCTTCTGCTTCTGGTAAATCAAAGGGTAATCTCTCACATTCCGCTAGCGAAGAAATTAGAAAAACGAAAAATCCTATAGGTTGACGCCATAAATTCCACCCCCAAAAACCATATTTTGATTGCGCTTCAACTATATCAACTGTACTTGAACTGTTAGATAATCATAGTCGGTGATAACATCACTGCTACCATCTCTATTACAGAACCGTACATGAGATTTTCATCTCATACGGCTCCTCGAGGGTCACAGATAAATCTAAAAACCTGTTCGATATTCTTTATTAATTTTAATATGTTTGTACGATAGATAAACAAACTAAAAATATATTTATTGTAAGGTCCCGAATTAGACCAATGAAATTCTGTCTGCTAGAGAATATATTTCTAATAAACCGTGCTTCGGAATTGATCTCATCTTTTTTTTAACCATTCAATTGTTCTTTGTTGAGTAATAACTTAATCCTTGAATAAAATATTTTTTTTTAGCAATTTTTATTAATAGATTAATAGAAATTTCAACCTATGATTTTTTATTACAAAAATTAGACATTCGTTCATGAATCAGGATAAGAATTCTAATTCTTTAAAGTTCTATCATAGAAAATAAAAAAGCTGTCTTTGTTTTCTATTCTATTTTCCATTCTTTCTATTTTTTTTGTTCCTATTCTCCTTTCTCATAAAAGGGGGGACGTAAAAAAGGGTAAAAGATTACTTCGTTCTTAATAGTTATTTACTTAATCGGGGATAGGAGCATACTCTGGATCGAAATCATGGGGAGTACTACTTGGTCGTTTCTACTAACTTAAAGCCCCAATTTGATTTTCTTGATGTCGAAATATTCGGTTGGATAATTTGCATTATTTACATTACTAATCCTTTTTGTATCTTGGTGTTCCTAATCATCCACTCTTTTTTGCTCAATCCTCTATGGGAATAGATAGTAACAATTTTCTCGAATCTAGAATTGGATCTTTTATTTTAAACCCGCTTCAAGCCATGATGACTAATGAATCAAGCTTGGGGTAAACAGTATAGTATAGACTTTTGTTTTCTTTTCATTTAACTCTTGTACATAGACAATGAGACTCCACTTTTACTGCGAATTTTTAAGCTGTTTTCTTTCACTCATATAACTATCTGGTTTAGTTCATTTAACTTTTTTCCTAGAAATGAAAAACGAAATAAGAAAAAGTTTATGTTTTAACGAATCACACGTAGAGATATTGATAACACACATAGAGTTAATGGTATTTCATAACTAATTGATTGAGCAGCAGCTCGCAGACCACCTAAAAAGGAATATTTATTATTTGATCCATATCCTGACATAAGAAGTCCAATGGGAGCAATACTTGAAATAGCAATCCATAAAAAAACACCTATACTGAGATCGGCTAGAACAAGATGATAACCAAAAGGAATTACTGAATAACTTAACAAGATGGATATGACAGCTAGGGAGGGGCCAATACTGAATAAACTAATATTTCCTCTAGATGGAAGAAGATTCTCTTTAAAAAGCAATTTTGTCCCATCCGCTAGAGCTTGAAGAATACCTAAAGGACCCGCATATTCAGGGCCAATACGTTGTTGTATCCCGGCAGATATTTCTCTTTCTAACCAAACAATTACGAGTACACCTATTGTAATTCCTAATACAGTAGTTAAAATAGGGACAAACAGCCATATGATACCATAGATTTCTTTTAAGAATTCCAACCTAGAAAAAGAATTGATAGCTTCTACTTCTCTTGTATTAATTATCATTTCAACGATCAACTTCTCCCATAATGATATCGATGCTACCTAGTATCGTCATAATATCAGCCAATTTCATTCGTTTAACTAATTGAGGAAGAATTTGCAAATTGACAAAACCTGGTGGTCTAATTTTCCATCTCCAAGGAAAAACATTCTGATCTCCTATCATAAAAACCCCCAATTCTCCTTTTGGGGCTTCGACTCTTACATAAAGTTCTTGCTTTGACAATTCAAAAGTAGGAGAAGGTTTTTTACTAATGAATCGGTATTCAAAATCATTCCATTCGGTATTTCTGACTCCAGCAAAGCGCCGGGTTTCTAAATTCTCATAGGGCCCTCCTGGAATTCCTTCCAGAGCCTGTTGAATAATTTTTATAGACTCTGTCATTTCACTGATTCGTACTAAATAACGAGCTAATGAATCCCCCTCTTTTTGCCATTGGACTTCCCAGTTAAATTCGTCATAACACTCATAATTATCAACCTTACGAAGATCCCATTGTATTCCGGAAGCTCGTAACATTGGTCCTGATAAACCCCAATTTATTGCTTCCTCTTCACTAACAACGCCTACCCCTTCAACTCGTTCTAAAAAAATAGGATTCCGCGTAATGAGCTTTTTATATTCAGCAACCTCCCTTAAAAAATAATCGCAAAAATCCAAACATTTATCTATCCAGCCATGAGGTAGATCGGCGGCTATTCCTCCAATACGAAAATAATTATGCATCATTCGCATACCGGTGGCAGCTTCGAATAGATCATATATTAATTCTCGTTCTCGAAAAATATAGAAGAAGGGAGTCTGTGCACCAATATCTGCGAGAAAGGGTCCAAGCCATAACAAATGAGAAGCTATACGACTCAACTCCAACATAATTACTCTGATATAGCTAGCTCTTTTAGGGACTTGAATATTTCCCAATCGCTCTGGTGCATTTACAGTTATTGCTTCTGTAAACATAGTAGCTAAATAATCCCAACGTGTTACATAAGGTAAATATTGTATAATTGTTCGATTTTCTGCAATTTTTTCCATCCCTCTATGTAAATAACCCAATATTGGTTCACAGTCGATAACATCTTCACCATCTAGAGTAAGGATAAGTCGAAGAACACCATGCATTGATGGGTGGTGAGGACCCATATTCACTATCATGAGGTCCTTTCTTGTAACTGGTGCAGTCATAGGTTTTTTCCCGATTCATTCTTCCATGAATTGCTGAAAATCAAAAGAGGGTCATCAAAAGTAAAATCATTTTTTAAATTAACGCGTTTTTATCTCTCGAATATTCAACTGACCTATTAATTCTTTATAACGTACTCTATTTTTTTTTGATAAATAAACTAGTAGTCGTTGGCGCTTTCCCAAAATTTTCCGCAGACCTCTCTGAGATAAATAGTCTTTTTTGTTCAATTCCAAATGGGAAGTAAGCTTTCGTATTTTATTAGTAAAACAGAATACTTGGAATTCCACAGACCCCGGGTTTTCTTCTTTTTCTTTTTGTGAAATAACTGAAATGACTGAATTTTTTACCATAAAAAAATACCCCTTTTTTTACAAATATGAATTTTACTGATCAGTAATAATAATGCGAGTTAGTGGTATACATAAGAAACTTATTTTTTATGGAATTCTATATCTAATTTTATTAAATAAAAAGAATCAATCCAATTAAACTGGCATTCGAATAGGTATACAAAACAATAGTCTATTTTGCATTTTCAAAAGAAAATTGTTTAAAAAATCTTAAAATTAAGAAGATTTTGTTGATTCGTTTTTAGAAATAATGGATACCTCATTACATTAAATTAGTATCATATATTAGACTAAAATGTAAGACAAGTTATATGGGCATTTGTTTGCTTTCATATATCAGATATGGTACTATATAAAGTTTCATTAATTACTTTTCAATTGCGGGATACATACGTATCCTTAACAGACTGAAACGGCTTCCGTTATTTGTATCAAACCAATAGCGATTCATACAAGCTAAATCTTCTAATCGATAATTGGGCCAAAGAAGTAATTTTAATTTAATTAATTGATGTCTATCAAGATCGTTATTTTCATTCAAAAATTGACTAGAACTTTTTAAATTATTCCCATTACAAAATATTATATTTTTATCGATACCTTGACTATTCTTTGAATGGAAACAAATTAGAATTCTCAATTCTCTACGACGTCGAGACGCTAAAATATTTTCAGGGAAAAACAAATAAGAATTATTATTTCCAGTTAGATGGCTTCGGATGGATTTATCAAAATCCTCCTTATCGGCATATATTTTCTCTTGGTATCTTTGATTAATACGATGTCTACTCGTATGAACTAATGAAATATTTATGGCTTGGTGCATAATAAACTGGCCTGATTTTTTTACAGACAGACGAAGAGGTTCGATAATCAATCTTCCCCTTTTCATCAATTCTGTAAGAGTTAAATTCTTTTTAATCAGCATTATATCAAGATTCATTTCTCTCCTTTGAATAGAGGATAGGGCTATTTTTTTTGGATTTCTCAGTCTAAGCAGGAGACAATATACTTTGATATTATTGATCATTCTTTGATTCAAAGCACCATCCCATCTTAATTGAAAAAGTAAATATCTTTTGAGGAAAAAATCAAGTTCTGCTTCTGTATTGCTCTTGTATTGTTTTTTCTTTTGTAGTTTTTTCATGTCTGATTCTGAATAAGTTTCCGCAATCCCGTTTTCTTGGTTTAATAGAACAGATACAAGACTTTCTTGGTTTTGCATAGTTGATCGAAGAGCTCTTTGATTTGCAAATTCTTTTTCTTTTTTATTCTTGAATTCAAAATATTTTTTTTCGTTTGACGGTATAATTCCTTTTTGTTTTCTATTCAGGTTTTTAGTTTCACTAAGATTTTCATTTATATTCAAATTCAAAAAAAGGAATTTACTTGGTATAAACCAGGGTTTAATTTTATATGCATTATAAAATAGGAAAAATTCTGGAAAGAACCAAAGTTCTAGATTTGATATAGGATGACTTAGTATTTCTGTATTCATTCCCATCCAATCCCATTTTTTTTTTTGATTGGATGAATTGCTTTCTTTATCTTGATGAATCATAAGATAAAAAAGATCTTTTTTATCAATTTTATCAATTGTTTGATAATTTGGAGCCTCGGTCTTAGTATTTTGGTTCCTATTGGTATTGACCTTGACCCAAGCTTCAATTTTTTTTTGAAAACAAAAATTGAGAATTTTCCAATCAAAATATTTTCGATCCATATTTTTTTCCATATATATATTAGCACTTTTTCCTAGAAAATTATTGATAGGGATATAGGCTAATCTAGTAATTTTTTTTCTTTTTTGTGTATTGTAATTATAAAAATTATTTTTTTTTTTATTTACTTGGAATGGTGATCTATAAATAGATAGGTCCTCCCTCTTTTCATAATTAATAGATCTATAAGATAAAAGATTATATCTATAGTATTTTTTAAAATTATCTTTCTGATTTGGTAATAAATATACTTCGTAATCACTTTGTTTTTTATAATAACTCAATTGTTCTTTTTCATATGAATCTGCTTTTTTAAAATTTTTATCTCGAATTGTACGACATTTTTTTGTGCTATTTCGCCATTTTTGTACTATTAATTTAGACCATTTAATCTGAGATAAATGATATTGAGAATAACCTCTTAACCAGCCTTTCCATTGATTTTTTTTCGAGTTCGTAAGTTTCTTATCTTTTAATTTCGAATCAATTATTCCTTGTCTGCCAAAATTATTGTTTATTGAAGTTTTAAGAAAAAAAGGTGTTCCGCGATATTCAAGAATATTAAACAAATTGGGGGCTTGGACTTTTGATAATTTGTAAAATACATATGCTTGTGAGAAGGAGGATAATTTATCAAAATTCTGTAAATTATTATTACTAATATTATAAAAGGACTTTTGTATAGTTGAAATAAAGTTAATTGTATTTTGATTGGTTTTATTACTTTTTTCGTGATTTTTTTTAGTATTGGAAATAGGTTTATCAATAATAGTTTTTATTGATTCAAGAAAAAGTTTTGTATGTATTTTTAGAATATTAATGATAGATATAAGGATATCTATATATATATTTTCAATGAAAAATTTTATAAAAAAATAAAATTTACGGATTATTCGAGCACTACGTCGTTTTAATATTTGCCAAATAATTTTTGTTAATTCGAATCTTTTAGCATTATAACTATTTTTATTAGTACTAACATTTATTCCGGGAGTCACTTTCTTTTTTTCTTTTGTAATTCTTTCTATTTTTTTTCTAATTAGACTTGTTCTATCAGTTAGACCATTCATTTTTTTTTCTGTTAGTAAAAAATTTGTCCAATTTCTAGATTTAATTTGATCCATTGATTCATTAATTATTTGATTATCCGTTATAGAATCTTTTTCTTTTTTAGTTTCTCTTGATTTATCTACTTCTTTCAATCTACTAAATATCAATATAATTTTATTTATTTTTGAAATTTCTTTTATTTTTTTTTTGAAATTTCCAAGTTTTTTTTCGAGTTTCTTTAAAATAGGTTCAAAAAAGGAAGGCCTTTTTCGAGGAGAACCAAAAGGAAGTTCAGTTTCCATTCCCCAAACTGTTAAAAAACAAAAATCATCCTTTTGACCTTTCTTTTTGATTCGATCTAGATAAGAATACTTTAGTTTATATCCGTGCCAAGGTTTTAGACAGAAAGGAAATAGGATTTTTATCTGAATGCCGTCTAGTAACCAATTTTTTGGAAATTCTTTTTCGGATAATTGAACACCATTATAGGTGCATTTAATATGTATTTCTCTATTCCATTTCTTTAAATCTTCAGACCATTCAGGAAATTGCAATAGTACCATACGGACAATGTTTTTAGCTATTATTAATGAAGGTAATAGAATATATTTTCTAAGAGTCGATTGAGTTATTAACATTAAACCTCTTATTACTTGCGCAAACGGGATTGTATCCCAAGCTTCTGCTATTTCTATGCGTGCTTTCTCCTTTCTTTTGTTCTCTTCTTTTTTGTCCTTCTCGTTTTTTTTTTCTTCTTTTCTCTCTTCTTCTGTGTAATCTGAAATTTTTAGTTCTGCTCTCATCCAGTTTCGAAAAATTAGTTTCATTAGTCCTGAGGTATCAAAAGAAAAAAGACCCAGTTTGCCTATTCTGTTCAAAAAGAGGAGAGAGTGCACATTTGCTTGAA